TCGTTCACGAAAAGCCAAACGTGTAGTAATTTTTACTGATAATCAAGAGAATCCTGATTCTAATACTTATAATAATTCCAAAACTAAAGATACAACTAATTTTGATCAAACAGGCGAAGTGGCTTTGATACGTTATTCACAACAATCGGACTTTCGTCGAGATATAATAAAGGGCTCCATGCGAACACAAAGGCGCAAAATAGCTATTTTGAAACTGTTTCAAGCAAATTTGCATTCTCCCCTTTTTTTAGACAGAATAGACAAATTTCTTTTTTTTGCTTTTGATACTTCTGAGCTGATGAAAATAATGTTTATAAATTGGATGTGTAAAAACGCAGAATTCACAATTTCAGATTCTACTTATACAGAAGAAAAAACAAAAGAAAGTGACAAAAAAGAAAAAGAAGAAATCAAAAACAGACGAGAAGAAGACAAAAGAGAAGAGAAAGTCCGTATAGAAATAGCCGAAACTTGGGATAGCATTATTTTTGCTCAAGCAATAAGAGGTTGTGTTTTAGTAATTCAATCGATTCTTCGAAAATATATTCTATTGCCTTCATTAATAATAGCTAAAAATATCATTCGTATGCTATTATTTCAAATTCCTGAATGGTCCGAGGATTTAAAAGATTGGAATAGAGAAATGCATGTTAAATGCACCTATAATGGAGTTCAATTATCAGAAACAGAATTTCCGAAAAACTGGTTAACAGACGGTATTCAAATAAAGATCCTATTTCCTTTTCGACTACAACCTTGGCACAGATCTAAGTTTAAATTCCTTTCTAAAGATCCAATAAAAAAGAAAAGACAAAAAAATGATTTTTGTTTTTTAACAGTTTGGGGAATGGAAGCTGAACTTCCTTTTGGTTCTCCCCGAAAAGAGCTTTCACTTTTTGAACCTATTTTTAAAAAACTAAAAAAAAAAATTAGAAAGTTGAAAAAAAATGGTTTTCTAACTCTAACAATTTTAAAAGAAAAAAGAAAACTATTTCTACATTTACCGAAAGAAACAAAAAACTGGTTCATCAAAGGTATTCTATTTCTAAAAGAAATAATAAATAAATTTTCAAAATCAAAAAGAAATCCAATTCTATTATTTGGATTTAGAGAAGTATATGAATTAAATGAAACTAAAAACGAAAAAAATTCACCAATCAATAATCGGACTATTCATAAATTTTCCACTTCAATTCGATCTATGGATTGGATAAACTATTCACTGACAGAAAAAAAAATGAAAGATCTGAATGCCAGAACAAAGACAATAAGAAATCAAATAGAAAAAATTACAAAAGAAAAGAAAAAACGATTTCTAATCTCAGAAAGAAATATTAGTCCTAACAAACTAAGTTATAATGCTAAAAGATTAAAATTTAAATCATCAAAAAATATTTTACAGATATTAAAAAGAAACAATGCTCAATTAGTCCGTAAATCATATTTTTTTATCAAAATTTTGATTGAAAAGATATATATAGATATCCTTCTAGCTATCATTAATATTCCGAGGATCAATGTACAGTTTTTTCTTGAATCACCAAGAAAAATGATTAATAAATACATTTATATGTATAATAAAAAAGAAAATAACAAAAGAATTGATAAAACAAATCAAAATACACCAATTCACTTTATCTCGATTATAAAAAAGGCATTAAATTATAGTAATTTTAATAAGAACTCGAAGATTTTTTATAACATAACCTCCTTGTCACAAGCATATGTATTTTACAAATTATCACAAGTCCGAGTTATTAACCTATATAAGTTAAGATCTGTCCTTCAATATCATGGAGCATCTCTTTTTCTTAAGAATGAAATAAAAGATTATTTTGGAGTCCAAGGAAGATTTCAGTTCAAATTAAAAGATACAAATTTTAGAAATTCTGTAATGAATGAATGGAAAAACTGGGTAAGAAGTAATTATCAATATAAATACGATTTATCTCAGATCAGATGGTCTAGCTTAATATCGCAAAAATGGCGAAATAGAATGAATCAACAGCATATGATTCAAAATAAAGATTTAAATAAATGGAATTTATATGACAAAGACCAATTAATTCATTATGAAAAACAAAATAATTTTGAAGTAGATTCATTATCGAACCAAAAAGATAATTTTAAAAAATACTATAGATATAATATTTTATTATATAAATCCATTAATTATGAAGATAAAAAAGACTCATCTATTTATGAATTACCATTCCAATTAAATAAAAAGCAAGAGCTTTTTTATAATTACAAAATAGATAAAAGGAAATTATTTGATATGTCGGGAGGTATCCCTGTCAATAAGCATCTAACAGAAGATGATATTATCGATACGGAAAAAAGCTCGCATAGAAAATATTTGGATTGGAGAATTCTTCATTTTGGTCTTAGAAAGAAAGTAGATATTGAATCCTGGATCGATACCGGAACCAAACAAAAAAAAAACCTTTTTGATTGGATGGGAATGAATGAAGAAATACTAGATCGTCCCACATCAAATTTAGAATTTTGGTTCTTTCCAAAATTTGTGATACTTTGCAACGCATATAAGATAAAATCATGGGTGATACCAATCAAATTACTTTTTTTAAATTTTAATGGAACTAAAAATGTTAGTGAAAATAAAAAAATCAACAAAAAGAAAAATAATGATCCTTTTATATCTATATCATCAAATGAAACAAAATCCATTCAATTAAAGAATCAAAATCATGAAGAAAAAGAGTCTGAGGATCAAGTAGATCTTGAATCAGTTCTAGTAAACCAAGAAAAAGATGTTGAAGAAGATTATGTAAGATCAGACAGGAAAGAGCGTAGAAAGAAAAAGCAATACAAAAGTAATACGGAAGCAGAACTTGATTTCTTGCTAAAAAGGTATTTATGCTTTCAATTAAGATGGGATGATTCTTTAAATGAAAAAATAATCAATAATATAAAAATATATTGTCTCCTGCTTAGATTGACAAATCCACGAGAAATTATTATATCCTCTATTCAAAGGGGAGAACTGAGCCTAGATATTCTAATGATTCAGAAAGATTTAACTCTTACAGAATTGATGAAAAAGGGAATATTGATTATCGAATCAACCCGTCTGTCGGTAAAAAATGATGGAAAATTTATTATGTATCAAACCATAAATATTTTATTGGTTCATAAGAGAAAACAACAAATTAATCAAAGATACAGAAAAAAAAACTATATTGATAAAAAGAATTTTACCGAATCTATTGTAATAAATCAAAGTTTAACTAGAAATAAAGACAAAAATAATTATGATTTACTTGTTCCCGAAAATCTTTTATCCTCTAAACATCGTAGAGAATTGAGAATTCTAATTTCTTTCAATTCAAAAAATGGAAATGATATAAATACAGAAATTATCAATAATAATAACATAAAAAACCACGCTCACATTATAGATAAAAGCAAACGTTTTGATAGAGATAAAAATAAACTAATTAAATTAAAACTTTTTCTTTGGCCCAATTATCGATTAGAAGATTTAGCTTGTATAAATCGCTATTGGTTTGATACCAATAATGCTAGTCGGTTTAGTATGATAAGGATACATATATGTCCACGATTAAAAATTCGGTAAAGGTCCATTTGTCATATATATCCCATAGCATATCTAATCTAGTATATGAAATATATGAAAACAAGGAGAGGTCCATATACATTGTTTTACATCCCATATTCCATTCTGATACATGGAATTCAATCATGTATCAATTTGATCTATAAATGAATCAATCCAATTTTTCGTTTTAAATTTTTAGATATAGATATAATTTTTTTTTTCTTTTGTAAGGGAAGAAATATACCATTCTTTATGTATTTCTAACCGAATAAAAAAAAATTGGATTGATTAATGTTGACAAAATTAGGAATTCCTAACGAATTGAAGATTATTGTGTATACCAAATTCAAACAAACTGACATTCTTATTTAACATTCCATTATTTATTATTACTGATCAATAAAACTATCTTAAAAAGGCGGGAGGAGGGGGATTTCATTTTATGGTAAAAAGTTCATTCATTTCAATTATTTCACAAGAAGACAAAAAAGAAAACAAGGGATCCGTTGAATTTCAAATAGTAAGTTTTACTAATAAGATACGAAGACTTACTTCACATTTGGAATTACATAGAAAAGACTATTTATCTCAAAGAGGTTTACGGAAAATTCTAGGAAAACGCCAACGACTACTGTCTTATTTGGCAAAGAAAAATGGAGTACGTTATAAAGAATTAATTAGCCAGTTGAACATTCGGGAATCAAAAACTCGTTAATTTGAAGAGTCTTTTTTTTTTTTTATTATTTGATTTATTAGATCTTAAACTTGAATTTTGATGAACTTCTTTTCGTTTTCAGTAATTCATGGAAAAATAAATCGAGGAACCCCCTATGAATGTACCAGCTACAAGAAAGGACTTTATGATAGTCAATATGGGTCCCCACCACCCATCAATGCATGGCGTTCTTCGACTCATCCTTAGTCTAGACGGTGAAGATGTTATTGACTGTGAACCAATATTAGGTTATTTACACAGAGGGATGGAAAAAATTGCGGAAAACCGAACAATTATACAATATTTGCCTTATGTAACACGTTGGGATTATTTAGCTACTATGTTTACAGAAGCGATAACAATAAATGGACCGGAACAGTTGGGAAATATTCAAGTACCTAAAAGAGCTAGCTATATCAGAGTAATTATGTTGGAGTTGAGTCGTATAGCTTCTCATCTCTTATGGCTTGGCCCTTTTATGGCAGATATTGGTGGGCAGACCCCTTTCTTCTATATTTTTAGAGAAAGAGAGTTAATATATGATTTATTCGAAGCTGCCACTGGTATGAGAATGATGCATAATTATTTTCGTATCGGAGGAGTAGCAGCTGATCTACCTCATGGCTGGCTAGATAAATGTTTGGATTTCTGCGATTATTTTTTAACAGGAGTTGCTGAATATCAAAAACTTATTACGCGAAATCCTATTTTTTTAGAACGCGTTGAAGGAATAGGTATTGTTAGTGCAGAGGAAGCAATAAATTGGGGTTTATCAGGACCAATGCTACGAGCTTCCGGAGTACGATGGGATCTTCGTAAAGTTGATCATTATGAGTGTTATGACGAATTTGATTGGGGAGTCCAGTGGCAAAAAGAAGGGGATTCATTAGCTCGTTATTTAGTCCGAATTGGTGAAATGACGGAATCCGTAAAAATTATTCAACAGGCTTTGGAAGGGATTCCAGGGGGGCCTTATGAAAATTTAGAAACTCGAAGTTTTGATAGAGAAAGGAATCGAGAATGGAATGATTTTGAATATCGATTTATTAGTAAAAAAACTTCTCCCGCCTTTGAATTGCCGAAACAAGAACTTTATGTTCGAGTTGAAGCACCAAAGGGAGAGTTGGGAATTTTTCTAATAGGGGATCAAAGTAGTTTTCCTTGGAGATGGAAAATTCGCCCGCCGGGTTTTATCAATTTGCAAATTCTTCCTCAATTAATTAAAAGAATGAAATTGGCTGATATTATGACAATACTAGGTAGCATAGATATTATTATGGGGGAAGTTGATCGTTGAAATGATAATTGATACAACAACAGTACAAGCTATCAATTCTTTTTCCAGATTGAAATCCTTAAACGAAGTCTATGGAATTATATGGATGCTTGTCCCTATTTTGACTCTTGTATTGGGAATCACGATAGGCATATTAGTAATTGTGTGGTTAGAAAGAGAAATTTCTGCAGGGATACAACAACGTATTGGACCTGAATATGCCGGTCCTTTTGGAGTTCTTCAAGCTCTAGCGGATGGAACAAAACTACTTTTCAAAGAAAATCTTTTTCCATCTAGAGGAGATACTCGTTTATTCAGTATCGGACCATCCATAGCAGTCATATCAACGCTATTAAGCTATTCAGTAATTCCTTTTGGCTATCACTTTGTTTTAGCAGATCTAAATATCGGCGTCTTTTTATGGATTGCCATTTCAAGTATTGCTCCCATTGGACTTCTTATGTCAGGATATGGATCAAATAATAAATATTCCTTTTTAGGTGGTCTACGAGCTGCCGCTCAATCGATTAGTTATGAAATACCATTAACTCTCTGTGTATTATCCATATCTCTACGTGCGATTCGTTGAAACAAAAATTTTTCCCTATTCCCTTTTTCTTTATATAGGAAGAAGGTAAAATTAATTGAATATATATCTTTATTTTTTTATTCATCATTTGAATTGATGAACTAAATTAGATAGTTATATGAGTGAAAGAAAACAGCTTCTAAATTTGCAGTAAAAAAAATCGAGACTCATTTCTTATGTACAACAGTAAAGCAGAAATAAACATAAGAAGATGAGATCATTTGTCCCAAAATTGGTTGATTAGTCATCCTGGCTTGAAAGCGGGCTCAAAGAATCAACCTTAGTGAGTTTTTACTATCATTTATATATATATATTACTGTAATGCTACCGAGCAGTTGAGTAAAAATAAAAATGAGTGGATGGTTAGGAACACCAAGATACATAAAAGATTAGTAATAGAATTATCCAAAATAAAAGAATATTAATTGGGGCTTTAAATTAGTAGAAATGATCAGGCAGTACTCCCCATGATTCCGATCCAGAGTACGCTCCTATCCACCAATTAAACAAATGACTATCAGGAACGAACTAATCCTTTACCTTTTTTTTTTTTCAGAAGGAAGAATAGGAACAAAAAAAGAATAGAATTACAATAGAAAAAGAAAAAAAAAAGAGATCCTTTTTCTTCTTTCTTTCCTATATTGATATTCATAGAAATCGAATTCGTGTCATAATTCATGAAATAATGGACTGTCTAATTATTTTTCGTAATCGAAAATGATAGGTTAAAATATTTATTGGTATTTCTACAAGAAGTATTTTATTGAAAGATTTAAGTTATTGCTCAAGAAAGAAAAATTGAAATTCTTAAAAGATGAGATCAATTCAGAAGTACTTTATTTTAGTATTATAACAGACAGAATTACATTGGTCAAATTTTGGAATTGGGGGGGCATCCGATAGATTTGGATCCTATTTATCCTACAAATATATCGAGATAAATAATATGATCTGGCCCTTAGATTTATTTATGGCCTTCGAGGAGCCATATGAGGTGAAAATCTCATGTATGGTTCTGTAATAGCGATGGGAACAGTGATGTCATCACCGACTATGATTATCTAACAGTTCAAGTACAGTTGATATAGTTGAGGCACAATCAAAATATGGTTTTGGGGGATGGAATTTGTGGCGTCAACCTATAGGATTTATCATTTTTTTCATTTCTTCCCTAGCAGAATGTGAGAGATTACCTTTTGATTTACCAGAAGCAGAAGAAGAATTAGTAGCAGGTTATCAAACCGAATATTCGGGTATCAAATTTGGTTTATTTTATGTTGCTTCCTATCTAAACTTATTAGTCTCTTCATTATTTGTAGCAGTTCTTTACTTGGGCGGTTGGAATATCTCTATTCCGTACATATCCGTTCCGGAGTTTTTTGATTTTGAAATAAATAAAGTAGGTAGAGTCTTTGGAACAACAATGGGTATTCTTATTACATTGGTTAAAACTTATTTGTTCTTGTTCATTCCTATCACAACAAGATGGACTTTACCTAGACTAAGAATGGACCAACTATTAAATCTTGGATGGAAATTTCTTTTACCTATTTCTCTTGGCAATCTATTATTAACAACCTCTTCCCAACTCTTTTCACTATAAAGTAATTCTTTTCTATATTTATAGTTTGTCTCAAACAAGATAAAGAAACAAATATAAAATTATTCATAGAGATTCACGATATGTTCCCTATGGTAACTGGGTTCATGAATTATGGTCAACAAACCATACGGGCTGCAAGGTACATTGGTCAAAGTTTCATGACTACCTTATCCCACGTAAATCGTTTACCTGTAACTATTCAATATCCTTATGAAAAATTAATCACATCGGAGCGTTTCCGCGGTCGAATCCATTTTGAATTTGATAAATGCATTGCTTGTGAAGTATGTGTTCGTGTATGTCCTATAGATTTACCTGTTGTTGATTGGGAATTGGAAACTAATATTCGAAAGAAACGATTGCTTAATTACAGTATTGATTTCGGAATCTGTATATTTTGTGGCAACTGTGTTGAGTATTGTCCAACTAATTGTTTATCAATGACTGAAGAATATGAACTTTCTACCTATAATCGTCACGAATTGAATTATAACCAAATTGCTTTAGGTCGTTTACCAATGTCAGTAATTGATGATTATACAATTCGAACAATTTTGAATTCACCTCAATCTTTAATCAAAATGGACAAACCCCCTTTGATTAAAGATTGATTGAAGAGTCATTTTTAATCATTAAACAAAGATCTAGGTTTGATCTAAAAGTCTGAAATATTTTTTTTTTTTTCATTTTGTTTGGTCAATAACTACAAAAGCTACAAATCCCAACTAGCGATTGGATTTGATTGATTGGTAAGAATTGCAGCGCAGCTTAATTTGGATTGAAAATCTATTAATATAGTCATAATTCTATCCATAATTATTTCTATTTCGAAATAGAAATAAAAATTAAAGTGTCAATTTTTATTTTTTCGAGAAAGAATGAGATTAGTCCGATAGCGGTACTACAGTAATTTAAACCTTTTAGGATTTAATTCAATTAGGAACCCATTCTAAATAAGTTTTTCCTGGTCGGGTCAATAAAGTCATGAAAAAAAAAAAAAGAATTTGATTTTTTTATCTTTTATTTTACGTACAATGAATTTACCTGGACCAATACATGATTTTCTTTTAGTCTTTCTAGGATTAGGTCTTATATTAGGAGGTCTAGGAGTGGTATTACTTACCAATCCCATTTTTTCTGCCTTTTCATTAGGATTGGTTCTTGTTTGTATATCCTTATTCTATATTTTATCAAACTCTCATTTTGTAGCTGCGGCGCAGCTCCTTATTTATGTGGGAGCTATAAATGTTTTAATTTTATTTGCTGTGATGTTCATGAATGGTTCAGAATATTACAAAGATTTCAATCTTTGGACTGTTGGGAATGGTCTTACTTCTCTAATTTGTACAAGTCTTTTTGTTTTACTAATTACTATTATTTCAAATACAACATGGTATGGGATTATTTGGACTACAAGAGCAAACCAGATTATAGAGCAAGATTTGGTAAGTAATGGTCAACAAATTGGAATTCATTTATCAACAGATTTTTTTCTTCCATTTGAATTTATTTCAATAATTCTTTTAGTTGCTTTGATAGGTGCGATTGCCACGGCTCGTCAGTAATAAATCTTTTAAATTGGCAATCGCAATCCAAATCAGACTTTATTCTATGTTATCACATTTATTTTAAGATTATTCATATATAAATTCTTTTATTCGATCTATATTCCAATCTATTTTTTTTGTTTTGTACTTGTGATATTCTTATTCTAGTCAATCTAATCTGTTGATGTTAAATTGTTGTTCATTGTTCATATTGAAATAAATCGAAATCGATAAGGAGTTGGGCGATGATGCTCGAATATGTGCTTGGTTTGAGTGCTTATTTATTTTCTATCGGTATCTATGGATTGATCACGAGTCGAAATATGGTTAGAGCCCTTATGTGTCTTGAACTTATATTGAATGCCGTCAATCTAAATTTCGTAACATTTTCTGATTTTTTTGATAGTCGACAATTAAAAGGAAATATTTTATCAATTTTTGTTATATCTATCGCAGCCGCTGAAGCAGCTATCGGGCCGGCTATAGTTTCGTCAATTTATCGTAACAGAAAATCAATCCGTATCAATCAATTGAATTTGTTGAATAAGTAGTATTAATCATATAAAATATTTAGATTCATTAATTTGAATTGACATCTATAATACATAGCGTATCTGATAATGTTTACGAAAACGTAAGAAATTAAAGTATCTTGGTTCTATCTCATGAGTCGATCCGAAATTGAATAGACAAATTATGATAAATCATTGATTCATCTGGTGTCTAAATATATGATTCATTAAAAAATTTACTAGATCGAAAATTTATGACGTAAAAAAAAAAATTATAGATCCAATGTCACATTCAGTAAAAATCTATGATACATGTATAGGGTGTACTCAATGTGTCCGGGCCTGCCCCACGGATGTATTAGAAATGATACCTTGGGACGGGTGTAAAGCTAAGCAAATTGCTTCTGCTCCAAGAACAGAAGACTGTGTTGGCTGTAAGAGATGCGAATCCGCCTGTCCAACTGATTTCTTGAGTGTTCGAGTTTATCTATGGCATGAAACAACTCGAAGCATGGGTCTAGCTTATTAATACTTTCCAGAAAAAACCACTTGAATACATTTGATTTTTTGTTTACCGACAAAAACCCGTACTCAAAAAAATAATAATAATAAAAAAAAAAAAATAGATTAGGTTTTCGAGTACGGGTTTTTCTTGTCCAAGTGTATCTTGTCTTTACCACGAATTCTTTTCCTTGGTTAACAATATTTGTAGGTTTACCAATATCCGCGGGTTTCTTGATTTTCGTTTTCCCTCATAGAGGAAATAAGGTAATTAGGTGGTATACTATATTTATATGTGTACTAGAACTCCTTTTAATGACCTATGCATTCTCTTATTATTTCCAATTGGACGATCCCTTAATCCAATTGACGGAGTCTTATAAATGGATTAATTTTTTTGATTTTTACTGGAGATTAGGAATAGATGGACTTTCTCTAGGACCTATTTTACTGACCGGATTTATCACCACTTTAGCTACTTTAGCGGCTCGGCCAATTACTCGGGATTCCCGATTATTTCATTTTTTGATGTTAGCAATGTATAGTGGTCAAATAGGATTATTTTCTTCTCAAAATCTTTTACTTTTTTTCATTATGTGGGAGTTAGAATTAATTCCTGTTTATCTACTTCTAGCCATGTGGGGGGGAAAGCAACGTCTGTATTCAGCTACAAAATTTATTTTGTATACTGCAGGAAGTTCTGTTTTTTTATTAATGGGGGCCTTAGGTATCGCTTTCTATGCTTCCAATGAACCAACATTCAATTTTGAAACATCAGCTAATCAATCATATCCTGTGACCTTGGAAATACTATTCTATATTGGATTTCTTATTGCTTTTGCTGTCAAATCACCGATTATACCCTTACATACATGGTTACCAGACACCCATGGAGAAGCACATTACAGTACTTGTATGCTTTTAGCTGGAATCTTATTAAAAATGGGAGCATATGGATTGGTTCGAATAAATATGGAATTATTATCCCACGCCCATTCTATATTTTCTTCTTGGTTGATAATAGTAGGCGCAATACAAATAATCTATGCAGCTTCAACATCTTCTGGTCAAAAAAATTTAAAAAAAAGAATAGCCTATTCTTCTGTATCTCATATGGGTTTTACAATTATAGGAATTTACTCTATAAGCGATATGGGACTCAACGGGGCCATTTTACAAATAATATCTCATGGATTTATTGGCGCTGCGCTTTTTTTCTTGTCAGGAACAAGTTATGATAGAATACGTCTTGTTTATCTTGACGAAATGGGCGGAATGGCTACCCTAATGCCAAAAATATTCATGATGTTCAGTATCTTATCATTAGCTTCTCTTGCATTACCGGGCATGAGCGGTTTTTTTGCGGAATTGGTAGTATTTTTTGGAATAATTACCGCCAAAAAATTTTTTTTAATGCCAAAAATACTAATTACTTTTGTAACGGCAGTTGGAACGATATTGACTCCTATTTATTTATTATCTATGTTACGCCAGATGTTCTATGGATACAAGCTGTTTAATGCCACAAATTCTTATTTTTTTGATTCTGGACCACGAGAATTATTTGTTTCGATTGCTATCCTTCTGCCTGTAATCAGTATTGGTATTTATCCGGATTTCGTTTTCTCATTATCAGTTGACAAGGTCGAAGCTATTCTATCTAATTATTTTTATAGCTAATTTTTTTTTATAGGTAATTATTATAATTTTATAGGTAGTTATTAGTTATTATAAAATAAAAAAAAAAAACGGAATTGTAATCAGATATGTTTAGCATTTGCGAGAACCTTTTGAATCACTCAAGTAATGGAGTGATTCAAAAGGTTCTCAACGACTTACCTGAAACTTCTTATATATATGTTAAGCTGTCCTATGGTTATATTTGTCAAACTCCTTCTTCAATTCAATTAGATATTAATGTAAATGAACCATAACTATGTAGTCCTATTCCTAATAAATTAACCCCAAAATAGCATATCCAGATTATAAGAAAACCGATAGAAGCGACAATTGCAGAATTTAAACCTTCCAAATTCTTATTTGTTCGAGTATGGAAATAAATCGCGAATATGGTCCAAGTAATAAATGCCCAAGTTTCTTTTGGGTCCCAATTCCAATATGATCCCCATGCTTCATTAGCCCAGACTGCTCCTGAAAGAATACCTATGGTTAAAAAAAGAAACCCTATACTAAGAATACGAAAACCCCAATGATCTAATTGTTGAATCAATTGAAACCTGTAATAATTCCTAGAAGAAGGAAAAAAAGTATTTTTAAAAATACTTTTTTTTTCCATCATGTATTGGATCTCATCAACGGGAAATGAATCATTTAATAAATTATTGTTTTTACCAACAATTCTTATGACTTTTCGAAATGTAATTACTAGAAGTGCTGCTGACAATAATGATCCACATAAAAGAGCTGCATAGCCCGATACCATCATACTTACGTGCATTATTAACCACTGGGATTGGAGAGCAGGTACTAAGATTTTAGATTGATGCATGTCGGTTAAAAGACCCCAAGTAGCAAAGCCTTGAGTAAAAAAAGTACTTGGTGCGGTTATTGTGCTTAAATAATTTTTATGTTTTTTAAAATATGGAACCATATGAATAATAGAGAAAATCCATGAAAGAAATATTAATGATTCGTATAAATCACTTATTGGTAAATGTCCCGAATAAATCCAACGAGTAATTAGTAATCCTGTTAGGCAGAAAAAAGTAGTTAACATGCCTTTTTCTGACGAATCATAGAGTCCCACGAATTCATTAACTAATAAGGTTAGAAAATGAATTATAATTACAATTGAAACGACCGAAAAAGATATATGAGTTAATATATGTTCTAAAGTCAAAAATATCATAAAAAAAAAGGGGGAATACTTTAATTATCCATAATTCTACATACGGAATTGAATTCATTATAGGATTTATTCTATCCTTTTAATAATTAGATAATTTAAAAATAGATAATTTAAAAATGTTATGCCGCCACTCGGACTCGAACCGAGATGCTCTAGCACTGCTTCCTAAGAGCAGCGTGTCTACCGATTTCACCATGGCGGCTTGCTCAAAATTATAATAACCTTTTTTTATTCAATCGGCGAGCTTGAAGGAGTTAATTCAATGTAATATTTTTTTAGAAACATTAAAATTAATGAAAAAAAAATTCATTTTTTTTTTTCATTTTTTCAATTTCAACATTCCATTCAAGGGATTTCTGAAACTATTTTATTGTATTAATCCTTAGGGTTTCGTTAGGTAGAAAATTTGTGTTAAGGTTTAGCAACTCCATTAGGTATTGATTTATGAACATATAATATAACAAAAAAGTTTAGAGTTCTGTTCCGGACTTTAAAATTCTTTAAAATTGAAAAATCTTATCTAATTTAATGTATATACCTTGATACATTATCCAGCCCAAACATATGATCTAAACTAGATCAGTCAAAATTTACACATTTTTATCTACCTGGTACTTCTTTAAATTGGATTGAAGGCATCAAAGGTTCTATTTTCTATAGTGATTAAAAATAAAAATTGTCAAGACAGTTATAAAATAAGTTAAACTTAATTCATTTTTTTTTTTTGATTGACTGATTCTTTAAAAATTAAAAAGAGATAAGAGTCAATGAATCATAAACAAGAAAGAATTCATTTTTTTTTTAATTAAAAATAATAAGATTTTTTTTATGGAACATACATATCAATATTTATGGATTATATCTTTCGTTACACTTCCAGTCCCTATGTTAATAGGAATGGGACTGCTACTTTTTCCGGTGTCAACAAAAAAGCTTCACCGTATATGGGCTTTTCCCAGTGTTTTATTGTTAAGTATAGTTATGGTTTTTTCGACCGATCTGTTTATTCAGCAAATAAATAGCAGTTCCATTTATCAATATGTATGGTCTTGGACCATCAACAATGATTTTTCCTTAGAGTTCGGGCACTTGATTGACCCACTTACTTCTATTTTGTTAATATTAATTACTACGGTTGGAATTTTGGTTCTTGTTTATAGTGACAGTTATATGTCTCATGATCAAGGCTATTTGAGATTTTTTGTTTATATGAGTTTTTTCAATACTTCAATGCTGGGATTAGTTACCAGTTCGAATTTAATCCAAATTTATATCTTTTGGGAATTGGTTGGAATGTGCTCTTACCTATTAATAGGTTTTTGGTTCACACGACCTATTGTGTCCAATGCTTGTCAAAAAGCATTCGTAACTAATCGTGTAGGCGATTTTGGTTTATTATTAGGAATTTTAGGTCTTTATTGGATAACAGGCAGTTTCGAATTTCAGGATTTGTTTGAAATATTCAATAACTTGATTTATAATAATGATAATGAGGTTCATTTTTTATTTGTTACCTTGTGCGCTTTCCTATTATTTTCCGGTGCAATTGCTAAATCGGCGCAATTCCCCCTTCATGTGTGGTTACCGGATGCCATGGAAGGACCTACCCCTATTTCGGCTCTAATACATGCTGCTACCATGGTAGCAGCGGGAATTTTTCTTGTAGCTCGACTTCTTCCTCTTTTCGTAGTTATACCTTACATAATGAAGCTAATAGCTTTGATAGGTATAATAACAGTACTATTAGGAGCTACTTTAGCTTTTGCTCAAAAAGATATTAAGAGAGGTTTAGCTTATTCTACAA